ATTCTTCACGTCCAGGATTACGTCCTGGATCATTAGATAGGAATCCGAAAATGAAGAGCGAAACAAAGAATATCACTACTGTGTAAACAAAGAGTTTGAGAGTAAGCATTACACAATCTCCAAAATCATTTTTTTTTTTTTGAAAATGAAAAAAGAAAATAGATTCTCTATTTTTAATTTTTATTTTATACCATATATCCTATTTTGATTTGATACCGAAAACCGAAGTAGTTTTTTTTTATAAATCGAAAAGTATTTTTTGTAATTGGAATAAACATAAATAAAATTGATTATTATCTTACATATCAATAATTTTTTTTTATAACCACTTGTTGCTATTGTAAAGGATCACAATTAAGGTTTTTCATTCACGGAAAAGAAAAAAAATAAAATAGTTAGAATGATAAATGAAGCGATCTGGATTGTGGCTATCCAAGAATTTTAATGTTTGAATCAAGGATTCATACTGTAAGACTTGTCTGATCTTATCAATTATTAGAATTTGAATCGTTTTTCTTGAAAAAAGCATTCAGTTTTCTAGGACAAGATAAAAGATCTCATCGAAAACTTACAGCAGCTTGCCAAACAAAGGCTAAGAGAAAAAAGAGTAGAGGTATTACTGGCATAAAATCTACGATTGGGCTCAAAAAAGCATAGGCTTCAGGTAATTTGGCTAAGAAAAAACTACTCGAATAAAGGGCAGAATTAAGACAGATCAAACTAAAGATATTAAGCATAACAGACATTTTGTTTTTAAGATAATTGCATTTTGATTGAGTTATTGATAGAAGGGAAAAATGAAAAAAAAAAAGGGGGGGTAGACCAAAAATCCTTCTTTTTTTTTAACTTACTTACTCAACACTCACTCAACCAAAAAACCTTCCATTCTCAAAGGAGAATAGAAGAAATTTTACTTTCATACAATATCTTAATGGAATTATATGTAATGATCAATAAATTCAGTTTAATTCTATATCTACACGTGTCAAAATACTACCAACAGAATCTAATGGATTCTTTAGATATTTGGGCTAGAATTGACGAACAATCCATAACAATATTAGTTTTTATTGGGGTCGAATAGAAATCTAAGTGGGGCGTGGCCAAGTGGTAAGGCATCGGGTTTTGGTCCCGCTATTCGGAGGTTCGAATCCTTCCGTCCCAGAGCATATGTATTTATAGTAAATAATTAAGATTGCTTTTTTACGTCTCTAAAGTCTAAAGTATAATATTGGATTTTTCCAATCTATTATTTCATTTCGATTTATTTTTTTGATTTTTAATTTAATTAAATAATATATTTTATAATATTTTTTAAATAATTTATTTTTTATTTATATTTATTTAATTAATATTTTATTTTAATTAATATAAAATAATTAATAAAAAATACAATTTATAATATAAAATACAATTTATATTTTATAAATTATAAAATAAAATGTAAAGATAAAATACATATAAAAAATACATATAACATAAATAGATCATATATAAAATAAAAATTTATTAAAAAAAAATTAACATATTAACATAACTAATAATAACTTATAATAGATTCTATAATCTATATACCGACTATATACCGAATACCAACTTTCTTGACTGAACTAATGACTATTCATGATTCCATAATTGAATCAACCGCATAGCGGTTCCAAATTCGAGGAATGTTATGGTAAAACTTCGTTTGAAACGATGTGGTAGGAAGCAACGTGCGACTTGAAGGACATGATCTGTTGTGGATTCTTATATCCATCATTCTCTAAAAAAAGATGCTCTTGACTCGACATCCTTTGTTCTGTTCCACTCGAACCCGCACTCATTGTTGGGGTGTAATGGAAATAGTACATGATGGAGCTCGAGTAGAAAGTATTGATTCATTTCTCAAAGGGGAAGGGTCTAGGGTTAGTGTCAATCAATAAGTAGGAACAACTTCGTAAGTATTTCTTGGACAGATAAATCGAAAGGATCCAAATCAAGCAAGTTTCAAATCCCAAAGGAAATTTTGATGGAATTGATAAAACCTTAAAATTTAAATAAAATATATCGTGCGGGAATCTGTGCCGTTCGTTTGATTCTTTGATAGAAAGAAATAACAAAAAAGGTATGTTGCTGCCATTTTTGAAAAGATTCAAAATCAACGAAGTAATGTCTAAACCTAATGATTCAAAACAAAGATAAAGGATTCCGGAACAAGGAAACACCCTTTCTAATTGACAATTGTCGCAACAATTGGATTTGGATCAGAATGCAGAATTCAAATCGATTCTAAATGAGACAAAAGAAATTAAAGGGTATTCGAGACTGCTCAATAAATGAAATGCCAAAGGATTTTCTTTTGAGCTATTTGAGGGTTATTCAACTTGAGTTAGGAGTATACAAATGATTTTTTTAGGAAAGAAAAAAGACTTAATTCTTAGTCTAATTCATTTGATGATTTTTTGAACTTATTTGATTTTACATTCTAATTTATATCTACATAACTTCGAATCATTTT